TTCTGCATCTCCCTGACCAAATCCACCCACATTAGGATTACTCGTTAATGGTTGATCCAATTTTATGGATTCACCCTCTGAAACAAGAACTTCTGGTCCCGGAGGGATAATATCAACCACTTCACGTCCATCCGATGGATCTGTTATGGTTATTTCATACCCCCCTTTTTCTTTTCGTATGATTTTACTTACTATGCCCGCCCCTGTAGCATTATAAACTGTATTGTTACTCTTGCTTCCGTCGGGATAAATCTGTCCCCTTCCCCTATTCCCCCCTACGTATATAGGATATTTTAAGAAGTGAACATCTTTCTTAGTAGCGGGGGCGGGGGAAAGAATAGGAAAGGTGATTTCACTATATTTCTGACCGGGGACAGGCCCTATCACAAGAATATTTTGTTTATTAGGGCGATAGCTCTGAAAAGACAAATTGCCTATCTTTTCTTTCATCTCGGGAGAAATACGATCGGGAGGAGCTAATTCAAACCCCTCCGGTAAAATAAGAACAGCCCCTACATTCAAACCCCCTTTCTTACCATTAGCAAGAACTTGTTTCACTTGCTTATCATAAGGAATTCGAACAACTGCTTCAAATACAGTATCAGGGAGTACCGCCTGTGGAACCTCAATATCCACGGGCTTATTAGCTAAATGGCAGTTGGCACATACAATACGCCCAGTCGCTTCTCGTGGATTTTCATAACCCTGCTGCGCAAAAATGGGATATGCACTTGAAATGGATGTCCGAGTTATGATATATATCATGAGTGATACGGAAATAGATCGAGTAATATGTTCCTTTATCCAAGAAAAAGTCTTTCTAGTTTGCATGGTCTAATCATTGATCCGAAAATTTCTACAATAAATTTGGCAGGTCTCTAGTATAGTTCCCTGTCCACGATTCTGCTATTTATTGGAATCATTTTACTAGAATACTATAGTATAAGTATACTATGAAAATAGTATGAAAATCGCCTGTTTTTAATACTTCTGTAGAACTACAAAGTAAGAAACATTCTAATTGGATTAATATCGGCGGATCTTTTATCAATCATTCATTGAATGATAAATAACTACAAGTGACGGAGATACACGATTTAAATAATGAAAAATCCAATATTTAAAAATAGTATCGAGAATAACTGGAAAAGTGGAAACAAGACCAGATATAATTTGATCATTATGACCAAATCCAAAATCTTTGTAGACAGAACCAATCATTAGTTCCCAACCATGGGGTGAATGAAATCCGATACATAAATCGGTTAATAAAAGAATCAAAAAAGCTTTGACTGTATCACTTAAGTTATATAGGAATTCTTGAGTCCAAGAGTTAAGAATAACAAGTTCTTGATTACCTAAAATAGAATAACCGGTTAGAATAACAAAACAGATTAGATTTGTTGAGAAGTGCAAAATCGTATGGATACGATCCTCATTGTGTATCTTGATTAATTGGATCGTTTCTTTGTGGATTTCTATAGGAAGCTTTTGTAGATGTGTCTCCGAGTATTCCTTGATCATTTCTTCCAAGAAGAGGATTTCCTCTAATTCTATGAACTTTTCTAGAAAACTTTTTTCTTGCATATCATTCAAAAAATTTTCGGATTGACCCGTATTCGACCAACTAGTAACCCAAGATTCCATACTTTTAGTAAATGAGAGAGAAATCCACCAGGGCAGAAATACTATAGATGCAAGATACAAAAGAGGAGTTAATGCTTTCTTTTTTGCCATTTTTAACCTGTGAATTTTTAATTAACCCACTTCATTTGTCGACTCTATGTGATCCAATATTTCTTTCAAACCAAACATAAGTTCTAGACAAGGTATCAAACCTATGAATCTATTTTCTTTGTGATTTTGTTTGAATCTAGAAAGAATACAGAAATAGACTAAGACTCCACTTGGAATTCGACTGAAGAAATAATACAAAATTGTGTTTCCAGATATCTCAATTCATCAAATTCCAAACAAAACACGTGTCTCCTTTCGATCAATGAACAAAAGAAGTCCTTTAAGTTAAGGAATGAATATTGTTGAGATTTGGAGACGTAAAGAACTCTTTTTCTATCAAAATATCCAATATTTCAAAAAAATTCCAAGGAGTTTCCATAGTCAAGAATAGAATAATTGAGAGAAAGATATTGTGATGATCAAAAAATCGATTGACAAAAAGAAAAGAATTTACAAGATATGATTTATCTGCATCTAAAGTATCACTTAGTTATAGAAAAAAACAAGATTCTTGTATTTTTCCTTCCTGCGGAGAAAGCATTCGTTCTTCAGCCCAATCCCTTTCTCAAAAGACTTCAATTGGTACGCGCAAGAAATAGGCCAATTCCGCAGCTTTTTGTTCAATTTCTCGTGGAGTCAAATTCTCATCAGTACGGGTCAACGGAATAGCCCCCCGGCCTCTGATGTCCATATAAAGGATACGGCGAGCATAAATACCCTCTTTAACTTCTATTCTAACGGATTGAATATCTTTTATACGGAATCGGAGGAATATGCGACGATTTTTTCCAGGAAATCCCCACCGAAAAATACACACCATTCCTTCCTTTCTATCGAATTGATCATAACCACTACCTACATTCCAGGAAATTGTGCACCACAAGTAGGAACTAATAAAGAGACCCGCGATCCCGTAGAAAGACATCACGATCCCTTGTGGAAAAAAAAGGATTTGCTGAGACGGAACAAAAGATATCAAATTTCTACCAAGATAACTGGAAGTTCCAACCAATAAGAATCCTAATGAACCTAAAAAAACGATAAGCGCCCAGCAAAAATTACTTAGTTTTCGAGACCCCGTTATAAGTTCTATCCATATATGTTCTGATCGCCAACTCATACTTGATCCGATTGCATTTTATTGGAATTGAGAGAATACCCAAAATGGTTTTGACTTTCCTTTTATGTTTCCGAATGAACTTTCATCAACTAGCACTAGTTTAATGTGAACTAGCACTAGTTTGATGGGAACCTTTAGGAGTAATTCCTCAAATTGGTTAGATCTAAAATAATAACACACCCTTCCTATGATCCCAATATACAGATATACATATAGATCCGCCAACTTTACATTTTGGGTATCCAGCAGTCCTGATCTATTTCAAACCAGCTGGAATTCGGTTACCCATAGATCATTTTCTGCAGGCATAAGAGCTTTTTCCTTTATGTTCGTCAGAAATCACATGTTCTACCTTATTTCCCGAAATAAATATATGGGTTATGCTACAAGTCTAAGTTTCAAAAAACGGATGAGATTGGGTCCCCTCAGATCTAAACAATCTTGTTTTTTTGAACATGAAGAAATAAAGAAGCCATTGCAATTGCCGGAAATACTAGGCCTACTAAAGGCACAAAAATAGAGGGAAATTGGAAAGTTGTCATAAAATGGGTACCTCGATTTACTATTTGTACCTGTTCTTATTGTTTTTAATATCATATTTATTATTTATACTAATTATAATTAATAATTGTAATTAGTATGAATTCTTAGTTATTATGAATTCATTCAATTTGAAAATTCTTATTACAGATATAAGTATCTAATTGAGTATATAAAATAAGTCCAAGGAATGTAGAACGCAAAAAATGGACTTATTCGTCTATCTACATGAAAGATACATATGATAATCCATTTTATTATTTTTCTTCATTTCTTTGTGTTTTGTTATTGTCTTCGAATTTAATATTAATAGGAGTTTCTTACAAATTATTGAAAGATTCATTAGAATGCGGCACAACCGGGATTTTTAGTGAAAATAGGATTTTCGGGGGATGAAGAAAGATACAAAACCATATATCTATTTTTTTCTATATTTGAATTTGATTCTATACCTAAGACAAAATGCGTTTTATTTGCCTAATTTCACGAAAGGAAGAACTCGTGTTTTTATCTTGTTGATAGAGACTTCTTAATTAGTAATCGGGAATCCAGGTAAAAAAAAGAGTTATCCACCACTTTTTATTCTTTTTACAATTAGATCTTAGGTCACCAAAGAAAACTTCATTCTTAGTTACTTTGATTCCGATAAGCAAACTACTTGTTTGCTACAAATAATTGAACCTAGTGCATTGAATTGGAATTCAAGGGAAAGAAGGCGTGGAGCTTAAATAACTCACTCAGAACACTTTTTAAAAGATTACGTGGTACGATTAGGTCAAATAAGCCCTTCTGGAATAAATATTCAGAAGCTTGTGAACCTTCGGGTATCGTTTTATTCAATGTTTGTTCAATTACTCTTTTACCCGCAAATGCAATGTAGGAATTTGGTTCTGCAATAATAATATCTCCCAACATACCAAAACTAGCTGTTACCCCGCCGGTAGTAGGAGATGTAAGGATTGATACATACAATAACTTTTTATTTGATTGGTAATCATATAAGGCAGACGAGATTTTAGCCATTTGCATCAAGCTCAAACTTCCTTCTTGCATGCGCGCCCCCCCCGAAGCGCACACTATAATAAGAGGTATAAATTGATTGGTAGCGTACTCAATCAAACGGGTTATTTTCTCCCCGACTACGGAGCCCATACTACCCCCCATAAATTTAAAATCCATAACCCCAATTGCTATGGGAATACCATTTAGTTGACCTACGCCTGTTTGAACAGCCTCGGTTAATCCTATGTTTCTTTGATAAAAATCAATACGATCTTTATAAGTCTCCTCCTCCGAATGAAATCCAATGGGATCCCCCGAGACCATGTCTTCATCCATAGGATCCCAAGTACCGGGGTCGATCAAAACTTCGATTCTTTCTGAACTACTCATTTTCAAATGGTATCCACATTGTTCACAAATATTAATTTGTGATTTCAAAAGTTTCTTATAATTTAATCCATAACAATTTTCGCATTGAACCCACAACTGCTTGTATTTTTGAGTTTCATCGAGATCGCTAGCTCTTAGAGTGAAATCACTACTCTTCGCGCGGGTTCGTATACTGGGTTCACTACTAGTTTTACGTTTCTGAAAAACGCAC